CTTGGATTTATTAAACATGCGCAGATATAACTCTAGTCTAGCTATAGTTATTTATATAGATGTTTCTTCCTTTATTGCAGTCCTATTCATTCGGAACAGCACATGTCGTGTTAAATTTTTATTTTCTATTCAATCTATTAAAAATCTATTTAATGAAAAATTGTAAAAAAAAAAAATGCAAGTACGAAAATTTCTTGAAAATTCCCTTATAGGCATTATATACAGATAAGATACCCGATTAGATACTATCTGTGTAACAATTTATGTTCTAGGGTTTACATATACTGATAATTGCTGTTATAATTGAAATGGTATTTTTTTTCTTGAAAAATAAATACTGATTAGTTATGTCTCAATTTGGATTTTCTTATCTCATTAGGAAAAAACCATTTTTTTTTTATTTGAATTGAAGAATCATTCATGAATTAAATTAATTAATTATAATTAATAATTAATAGTTAACGGTTCCGATTTGTCCTGAATTTTAGCTTTTTTGACTGAAAATGCACGTTTGCTTTTTTTTTTTTTCAATAGAAAAAAAGGGGGGGGAAGGGTCTCTTTTAAGAATGGGATTAAGGAAAACAGAATCGAAGATAGAAACAAATAAAAAAAGAAGTTTAGAACTCCCTTTTTTAGTTTTTTGGGGGTATTCTCATATATTTTTTTTGTATCATTTTGGCGGCATGGCCGAGCGGTAAGGCGGGGGACTGCAAATCCTTTTTCCCCAGTTCAAATCCGGGTGTCGCCTGATCGACAAAATAGCTTATTCCGTTTTGTTGATATAAAACTTGACAATCTTTTTTCCAGCAGAAGCAAGCGGGGGAAGGGGACTCTTGAGACTTCCTTGATTCTAAATTCTAAGCATCTGCAGGTTTTATTCTTTAAAATTCTATAAATCCTTATGTCTCGGATTCAAGAATTCAAGAAAGATTCTAGTAGTGAAAAGGAATCGGTAAATCTTGATATGATAGTCCTTCCACTCCACTACTAATGTAGTGTCTGTCTACTGACTAGGTCTTGAATTAGATTGGATAGGGATAGATATAGATCGGACAGGGAATCAAATTCCATTTTTAGTTAGGGAAGGGTCGAAAAAAACTTTGTATACAGACTCCTGAAAGTATATTAGCACTCCGGCATTTATTCAATATTAGTTAGATTGAATAGATAATTGGCTTTTTTTATTATTATTTCTTTTTTTAATTCTAAATAAAATATAAAAATCTATTTAGAATTTAGAATATAAATATTCTAAATTAATATATTTAATTTTTGAAATTCAAAATAGTATAATTATAAAAAAAATAGTATAATTATAAATAGTATAATTATAAATAAAAATAGTATAATTATAAAAAGTTAGAAATTCGAATTCTAAAATTCTAATATATAAATGAAGAAATGAAAGAAATTAAATATTTTATTAATTTATTAATTAATTTATTATTTATTAAATTATTATTTATTAAATTAAAAATATATTAAATAAAATTTAAATAAATAATATTATATTCATTATATTCATATTCCATTTTATTCAAATATTATAATTCAATATTAAATATTCTAATAAATTGAAAAATGAAATAGAAATATTTATTAATATTTAGAAAATTAGAAATATTTATAAATTAATATTCTTTAAAATTTGTTAATAATATTTTTTAAATTTAAATGGAATTATAATTATTTATATTTAATTAAAAAGAAAAAAGAATTCTTTCTTTTCGGCAACCCCTAGTGAAAGAATTTATTCGGCTGTCTTCCGATTGTTTTACAGAGACAATCGGGAGACGGTAAGGATTAGATTAAATGGAAATAAGAGTATGCGAAGTGATCTATCTTGATTCTATATATATATTTTTTTTACTTAATGAAATCGAGGGCAAAAAAATCAAAATAAAGCATAGGTCTTATTATTCCTACCTGTTAGTAACATTCATTCCCTTAATACTTCCAAGGGTGTCTCCGGATATTTTGTTTGTACTTAATGTTTTCTGATTATACTAGAAATCATATAAGAACTTGTTAGATGTTATATAAGAACTTGTTAGATGTTATAATTCGATTTATTGGATTCTTTTCTTTCGTCAATGATGTTAGGCCAGAATACCTTTTTGACTCTGTGCCAGTGATTCCACTATTATTTATTATTAGTGAACAATAACAAAAATGAAATAATTCCTTCATATTGATAGAAATAGGAGACATAATTTACATGGATATAGTAAGTCTCGCTTGGGCTGCTTTAATGGTAGTCTTTACATTTTCCCTTTCCCTCGTAGTATGGGGAAGAAGTGGACTCTAAAAATACTACTAATTGAGTTGAGGGAAAAAACGAAAATAAAACTGTATCCATTGTTTTATAGATGGGTTCTGAAATTGGATTTTTCTATTTAATTCATTAATTCCATTTCTAAATGGAATTCAAAAATATCTGCATTTTGTAATTCTAGTGTATTCGAATGGAATAATGTATTCTATGGATAATATAGAAATAGAAAATACTCTTTCAATTAAACAAATATTTTACTTTTTCCCATGTTCGTATTTTGAAAGTCAAGGTAATACAAATAATCGGAAACTTATTCCAACCAAATTCTTTATTCTTTCTAAAATTTCGATGAACTGGCTCTTACCAAAGTTATATATGGACAATGAGGAACCGCGGAACCCTTTTTTATTTCTTTTTTTATCCTCCCTTTTTTCACTTTTTTTCAAAGAGAAAAGAAATCCGTTTTTTATTAGTTATTAAGCGCGGATACACACTTTCTATAGGAAACAAAATAGACATAGTAGTTGTCTAAGGAGATACTACACATAATAAGATATTGCCGTTGCCTTAGGCGAGTCACATATTACGTGCTTATCGCTTGTTTTATTATTTGGTTTTTTATTTTTTTGAGTTTCAAAATCAAAATAGGATTTATGTTTTCATTTCATATCATGGTTCAAACGTTAAAAATCGGTTGGGTTTTACTAATATTTATTTTTGAAATAGGAAAAAGTTTCCCATAGAACTCCTGGATCATCTGTTAACTATTTCATTTTATCAATTACTTCTTCGGAATGCTAAAAATATTATTTTTTTTTATTTTAATATGATACCGGGATTGGTCTTGAAAATAATCAGAAATCTAGAAATTAGAATCGGACGAAAAAGAGTTGCCTTTTGATTATTTCAGATTGATTGGAACCAATACAAATCAAATAGATGAAACAAAAAAATTGGGACGCTATGTGCATTACATATATGTGATGTGATTGATATTCTATATATATATTGTAAATCGATTCATATTAAACCTCTATCTTTATAGAGTAAAACTTTATACACTACAATAATAGATAGTATGGTAGAAAGAAAAAAAATCGATTTCTTTCTACCATACTATCAGATTTCATAGAATACTGCTGATTCTAGTCCGATCATTTCATTTAAGAGTAAGACGCGAAATTGAAATCCTTTTTCCTTTTTTCTTCCATCATTGCATTGATAAGAACTAAGAAGTAAAGTTTAAGTCAAATTAATCACTTTGACTTACCGTTTTTACGTAAATTATCAGTAAGAAGGCGGTAGGAACTAGAATGAACAGTGCAGTAGCAATAAATGCGAGAATATTTACTTCCATAATCTCATCGTTAGATTTCTCTTTAATTCGCAATAACTCGGGATTTAATCCCATAGAGATGATAAATCTTTCGTCGGTAAATTCAATGGTATAAATTACATCTCGATGATATCGAATCGGATCAATATCATGAATAACAATATCGGAACTATCAAATCGATTCATCGTCAAGAATTGAATAGTATAACATAGGAAGATCTTTTATCCATACCAAATTCAAAAATGGATTTCTGATCCAATCAAAAATTACTTTACTTTTTTTTTTTATATTCTCATCCTTCGATTAGTAATAGGATAAACATATATCAAAAGTTCAGTGTGAAATTTGAATGAGATAGATTGTTTAAAATGCAAATAATTAGAAATTGAAATAGGTACTTAGTACTTGAGGTTATACAAAATCGGAGCCAGAAAAGGATAAACTTTGAATCCTAAAGTGTTCTATCAAAATCAAAGGAACTCCTTTTTTTTTTGTATCGTGCAAATTCCATTTGTGTGTGTGTGTTCGCTGTAAACATATTCTATAGTATTCTAGTACTCTATTTCATTACACAGATCGAGAGTAATCGAAAAAGCCAGGTCTAGTAGTACGGTATCTCCTTCTCTTGGAATCTTGAATACGACGCTACTAATAATTGTGCTAATCCACATATGTTTCTTTTCCATCAATCAGTATTAGTTGAAGAAATGGAAATTACCCTATTGGTTTGATGAGAAATGTGAAACGAAAAAAAGAAAAAAAGAGAAATCCCTGTTAGGAATGAGATTATGTTTGTTATTTTGACTCCCTTTTACAGAAGAAATGAATTGATGTATTTTTTTTATTGGATTTCTATCCATCGGGACTGACGGGGCTCGAACCCGCAGCTTCCGCCTTGACAGGGCGGTGCTCTGACCAATTGAACTACAATCCCAGGAAAAAAAGTGTACAGCATGCATATTCTTACAATTTCATTCAAACCTTTTCTATTTTTATTTTAGATTCGAATTGTCTTGTTCTAACTGGCAGAGACGAGACTAATATATTGATATTTATATGGATATGCACTTTAGCGAGATCTACACGGATTATTAGTAATCTGTTTGTTATTTCCAAATCGATTGAAAATCAATCTTTCAATAAATCAATGAAAATAAAAAATAAAAAGAGTCTCTTTTTATTTAGACTTTATACTTACAGATCTTGATATGAATCTAGACCATTAGCAAGATCTGAATTTGTGGAAAAATTACGTAATAAAATCAATAGTGGTAGGGATGTAGCAGATTTTGATTCTTGTGTATCAAAGCTCATTGGGCATTTCCGGAGAACAACAAATGGTTACATCATTTCATGGTGGATCAGCAAATTATTGGGCCGAGCTGGAT